CCCTTTATCAAAGAAAAATAGACACTACGTAACTTTATTGCATTGGAAAAGACTATACTATGACTATCCTATGGACCTCCCTTGTTCAGTGGATTATTTCCTAACAAAGGTTCAGTTAATATTTATTCTGTTCGTAATAATGAAAGAATTCTGTTCGTAGGAACAAAGAGAAGCAGATTTATTTTATACTCGATAAGTACCAATATGCAATGGGGATTGATACCATTTTCTATGAGAAAATGCGTCCATCCTTATTGATCATTAGAAGGACCTATTCATAAAAATTTTCCTTTATTTATTTTGTCTTTCTTTCTGAATTTTTCTAATCTATGGATAAAATAAATATGATAAAGCCAATATGATAAAGACAATAAAACCATATTGTTACGTTTCCATATCAAAGTGAAATAGAGTATTTCCTTCTTTTTTCTTTTAATTCATGCCTGTTGGTGTTCCGAAAATACCTTACCCACTTCCAAATGCTGACGACGATGAAGAGTCAGAGTGGACTGACTTATAGTGTGACTTGTCAGATCTATTGGGTCATATGGGATTTCCCCGTTCTCTCCCCCGATCGAGAGATCCTCTGTTTCGCCCAAGAAAGATAAATTGAATCATCAAAAAATGGGAGCGTGAAGTGCAATTAGATGCATTGTTTGGGGGAATTCAGAATACTATTCTTAATTCGAATAATTTATGGTTGGCTTTGGTTGGACTCAAAAAATGAAGTATCCAGGCTCCGTTTAGCAAAAACCCAATTGGGAATATATCTATGATTACTACGTGTATCATAAATGATTCCTGTTTGTTATTTAGAAAGTCATAACAAAAAGAAATGGTGATGGGACGATTTGTCCTATATGTACAAATCAAAATCGGGCGGATCTTGACCCGGAGTAGAGCATAAACCTAAAAAGATGAAAGAGATCCATTCAGGAACAAGAAAATACCATCGTGATTTGGATTGAATCTCGATGAAACAATACATCAATGAGAAGTTAATTCGATAAGTTTATTGACATTTTTCTATTATAAGAAAGAAAAGAAGTCAAAATTCGTCTTTATTGAAAAATCGAAGAAAAAGCCCTTTCGTTAGAAGTTCGAAAAAAACTGCTATGAAAAAGAATAGGAAAAAAGAAAGAGGACTGGAATCTATACATTGATTCGTTTTTTTCGCAATTGTTTTTTGAACCGTATGCATCAAAAGGTGCATGTACGGTCCTCTAAGGAATAGAATTTTTCCTTACTCAACGGACTTTATCGACGAAGAATGCTTATTTTAGGCGGTGAAATTAATTCAGAGATCGCGAATGTCCTGACAGGTGCTTTGATATTTTTCAGTCTCGCGGATTCTAGCAAAAAGTTTAAATTTTTTATAAACTCTCATGGTGGATCAGTAATAGATGGAATAGCCATTTATGATACTATACAGACTCTTGCCGCACCAGTCGAGACAATAGTTATGGGACTAGCCGCGTCAATGGCATGTTTTATCCTGAATGGAGGAACTTCACGTATAGCATTCCCTCACGCTTGGCGCCAATGAGGTTTTTTTATTTGAGAGAAAAAAGAAAACTATGCCTTCGCCATATGAATATTAAGTAATAATAGCATGGCACTTCGAATTCGATATGAAAAATTTTTGTATTGTTTTTTTTTTCAAAAGATTCGATTATGTATCGAGAGAGTAGTATGAGAGAAAAGGTATTTCCGATTTTCTCTTATCTATCGGGAGTCCAATTCAGCGTCACAAACTTTTTTGTTTTCACACCGAAGGGCTCTTAACAATATTTATGTTAGAAAAAAAAGAGTGCGAAAAAAAACAAGATTTTTCCTTTTTTGGTTGGATCAAAAAGAAACTTTGGGATTGCTGAATCAAAGACAAAAAAAGAATCCATTTTAAAATAGAAAGCAACGGAGCCATCATAGTATTTTTAACTCCTCCGAAAGGAAGGGTGGCAATTTGATCATTTACCCTTCTGGGGCTGAGAGATTCTATTTTTATCTTTCTTGAATGGAAAGTAAGGGTCAATTTCAATTTGATTGTAGAGCCGTATGCAATGCACAAAAGACGATGCCCGTACGGTTGTTCAATTCTATCTTTTTTTCCTATTATTCTTTATCTTTCTTTTCTGTTCGTTTCACACAGCAGATAGAGAATCCTTTTATCATCAGGGTAATAATGCATCAGCCCTCTAGTCCTTATTTGGACGAAAAAGACGCAGACCTTTTCCTGGAACTGGAGGAAATAATAAGAATGCACGCCATCGTCCTAGATGGTTTTAGCAAAACGACGTTGAAATCACCCGCGGCAATAAGGGCTGACATGCAAAGAGACCTTTCTATGTCAGCAATAGAAGCCCAAGAGTATGGAATTGTTGATCTTATAGCAGGAAAACATATTTTTGAATTTCCATGAATTGAGATCCTATCTCCGAGCTTACTTCTATTAGAGAAATAAAATCAATTTTGCGCGAATCCGTGATTTGAGGTTTTATTTCCGATTTTACTATTCGTATTTTTAACTAGAAAAAATTCATAATGATCCGGTTAGGATCAATCTAAGCCAGCCCATTACGTATATGATTCAATATGCCAACTAGTCAACAACTTCTTAGAAATGCAAGACAGCCAATTCGAAATGTCGTGAAAACCCGCGCTCTTCGGGGATGTCCTCAGCGTCGAGGAACATGTACTAGGGTGTATGTGCGACTCGTTTAGATCATGAACTGACACAAAAAAAGCAAGAAAACCGCTTTCCAGTATAAATGATGAGTACCAGTGAATAGGATAGAATGGAAGAAGGAACTCCATTCACTATCTAAAACTAAAATAAGCAAATCAATCCCTCTATTGTGTAGAAAGTTTATGGTTTCCATTGGTGCAAATCCAATCAACTGAATTTAATGAGAAGCAATTCTCCATTGGTAGCAAATGGTTATCCATTAAGCGGAGGAAATCTTATTGAAATTCAAAAAAAAAAAACAGAAAAATGAAGTTCTCACTCGGTCAAGAACGGACTACGAGGGTCAGCTACCCAGCTAACTTTCATAATTAAATACCGTTACTGTATAGGTGGGTCTCAGTGTGAAAGACCTGTTACTGAGTAATTCAGGGGTAGAGCCAAAGAGTGTGGTGTGAACTATACAAGTTACCAATAAGATTGATTAAATGAAGTAAAGGCTCCGGTGTATAGAGAAGACCTCACCGTTTAAGAAATAACCATAGAAACGATGGAACCCACTATTTCTTTATCCATTCAATTTATATTTCTTTTTCTATTTTTGACACCTAGCAAAAGAAAATTTCTTATTTCTTTAGTAAAATACCTAAACAAAGAAAAAATCGTGGTCGGGAAGGTTATAGTAGCCAAAGCCATTGGAATTTGTATTTTATACATTGGAAAAATCCGTTTGATTATTAATAGACCAGGACGGGGAAAAGAATAACTGAAGGAAAAGAAATAGTTATTCGTCAAAGTTTTATTTATTCAATGACCAGAACTAAACGCGGATATCGAGCTCGGAGACGTAGAACCAAAAGTGGTTCATTTGTATCAAGTTTTCGAGGGGCGCATTCAAGACTTACTCGAACTATTGCTGAACAGGAAATAAAAGCTTTGTTTTCGGCTCATCGGGATAGGGATAAGCAAAAGAGAAATTTTCGTCGTTTGTGGATCACTCGGATAAACGCAGCAATTCGAGAAAGGGTACTATACTATAGTTATAGTAAATTCATACATGATCTATACAAGAGACAGTTGCTTTTTAATCGTAAAATACTGGCCCAAATAACTATAGCAAGTAGGAATTGTCTTTATATAATTTCCAACGAAATCAGAAAAGAAGTAGAATACACTGGAATAATTGTAAATAGAGTTGCCCGGAGAATGTACTCCGGACAGGGGGAGTGGAAATTACTATGAGAAAATATGCTAAAGTAGTCAAAATGAATGAACGCGTTCAATAAAAAATCTTTTTTTTGCGATTCGTTTTTTTCTTACGACACGAGAATCAAATCTGGATTCTCGGATTTGTCGAACAAAACACCAATCCGCGTTTGAGTTCGGATTGAAATTCTGATTCAAGTGAACAAAGAATAAGCCTATTTATTTATGGTTCTAAGACCAGTAGGTCTAGCGGTCGGCTTGGTTCTTTCTCTGGTTCTAAGACCAGTCGTTCTAGCGGTCCGCTTGGTTCTTTTCAATTTTTTCTCATTAGTGAGAAAAGGTAACAAAGCTAAAATACGAGCGTGTTTTATAGCAAGAGTAATAAATCGTTGTTGTTTCAAGGTTAATTTAGTCACTCGTCTAGATAATATTTTTCCTTGTTGACTAATAAATCGACTAATTAAACTAATGTTTTTCGGATCAATTCGATCCCCCGGTTTAATCGGGGACAAAGGCCTACGAAAAGATCGCTTTTTGTTCTTTTTTTTAAGAAAAGGTCGCTTGGATTTATCCATGGTTTGTTTGTTTAGTTTATTTATTATCCCGAAAATCCTATTTCTTAATTGTCATTTTAACCCCAAACAAATAGGATTATTTTCTATTTCAATATGTTCTATATAATTCTATATAATGGAATTTTTTCCCTTTGAAAGATAAGACATACTTGGTTCGATCTATTTGTTTATTTCCCCATGAATCGTATGTTTGGAACAATAGCGACAGAATTTTCTCAATTCTAATCGATTAGGCGTATTGTGCCGGTTCTTTTGAGTAATATATCTGGAAATTCCCGTTGACACCTTCTTAACACCGTTTCGGATACAACTGGTACATTCCAAAATCACCGTTACTCGCGCATCTTTCTTCTTGGCCATGAACCTCCTTTGGATTTTTGATTTACTCAACTCTTCTATTTTGATTCGAAACGAAGAAAAAGAAAGGAAGGAAAAAATAGAAGTTACTAACTTGAAATCCAACTCTAAAAGATCAAAATCAATAAAGTAATAATAAATCAAAGCAAAGCCATAGTAAATAATAAGTAAAACAATGA